AGGATAATTTCCTTCAACTGGTCGTGTTATGTTAAATAACATAATATAATACAATAATACAATATTATAGTATTGCGGGGTTGAAAGAAAAGATAATGTCCAAAAATATGTCTTAGTCGTTTTAATTTTAATAAGACACATTTGTAGCAATGAAATACTATTGTTCCTTCCCGAAGTGATAAAGATTACAAAGATCTATAATCTATCTTCTCTATAAGGGACCAGAAATACCCTGTTTACGTATCATAAGGAAATGCATTAACATAAATACAGCAGTAAGAAGAGGCAAGACAAAAGTGTGTAAACTATAAAAACGAGTCAAGGTGGATTGTCCCACGCTAGCACTTCCGCGCAATAACTCTACCAAAGGCGATCCTATTATAGGAATAGCTTCAGGTACGCCTGTTACAATTTTTACCGCCCAATAACCAATTTGGTCCCAAGGTAAGGAATAACCAGTTACACCAAAAGATGCGGTCAATACAGCCAGAACTACACCGGTAACCCAAGTTAATTCTCTAGGTTTTTTAAACCCACCGGTGAGATACACACGAAATACGTGCAGTATCATCATTAGAACCATCATGCTTGCCGACCACCGATGAACTGATCGGATTAACCAACCAAAATTCGCTTCAGTCATTATGTATTGAACAGAAGCAAACGCCTCAGTAACTGTTGGACGATAATAAAAAGTCATAGCAAATCCCGTAGCTACTTGTACTAAAAAACAAGTAAGGGTAATTCCGCCTAGACAATAAAATATGTTGACATGAGGAGGAACATATTTACTAGTTATATCATCTGCAATCGCCTGAATCTCGAGACGTTCTTCGAACCAATCATAGACTTTATTGAGATAGGTAAACCAGGGGGAGTCCCCCTCTGAGAACCGTATATGAGAATTTTATCTCGTACAGCTCAAGCAAAAACACACTAATACTGCTCCAAACGCATATGTAATAAAAATATCTTACTCTTCCGATTTCATCTTCTCAGAAGTGAAGATACGAAGCATTAAAAATACGAAAGTTTTTCTTTGTGGTGATAATGCCAAAATATCAAGTCGGCTCTTCCTTTTTTTGTTACTACAGGCCTCTTGAATCTTCTCTTTCCCTATTCTTCTTTGCTTTGTTAGTTGTGTGTAATCCGCTTTTGGCTGTTGTTTTTTCTCATTGATAGGAATTTCTCTTGTTAAGACCCTATAAACTAATCGAAACCCTAGATTCATACTAGAACCACGATGATTCAATAAAAACCGCAAGCCCAAAGATTCCCTGAGTCAGAACTATCGGATCATCACTTAAATGGGTATAATGACTCAAAATACGAAAGAATTTACCTTTTAGTCAAAGTCGTTGAAAATTTTTCGTTAGAATCCGGTCACAAGGTATGAATCTTAAATATGAATCATAGTTCAATTCTGGATCTATTTCATAAAATTTCGTGCTCCAAATACTAAGATGAGTATTCGACGAGGTAGAACTGTCTCTAGCACGATAAGATGACAGACTCATTCTCTGTATTATCAATAGGATCCGTTATAACAAGTCACACACTCATATTCCGGAAATACAGAAAGAAAGAAATTCCGCGATTGAACTACCAACGGAGTTATAAGTAAGAAACCTTAGATTTCACTTTAGTATTGAAAAAGTCGAACTTAGTAGTTCTTGTAGATTTAATTCATTGAAATTCCATCCAGTAAAACGGAAGAATTGTAAATCTCCAAAATAATCGATAGGAATACTGCAAATAAAGCCATTGCGACACCCATCAAAGGAGTAGTTCCCCACCCAGGAGCTACTTTACCATATTCCGAATTCAACGGTTTCAATAAAGCCCCTACCGTAGTTTGTCTTGGACGAGATCTAGAACTACTCTCAACGGTTTGTGTAGCCATAAATCCGATTGTATTTATTGAGATCTGTTGACTTTGTATACCATTCCCCTGTAAATAAAGGATCTTATCAGAGATCCATTGCGGTCTTGAATTCATATAAGAATGGAAACAGCAACTCTAGTCGCCATCTTTATATCTGGTTTACTTGTAAGTTTTACCGGGTACGCCTTATATACCGCTTTTGGGCAACCCTCTCAACAACTAAGAGATCCGTTCGAGGAACACGGGGACTAGTTGAAGTAATGAGCCTCCCAGCATTCTGGGAGGCTCATTACTTTAACGGAGATAATGAAAAATCATTTCTTCGTTGGAATTTTCGGCGGTTCTCGAAAAAAGATAGCGAAAAATATTATCCCTAACGTCGAGACTAATAGAAATGTATAAACCAATGCTTCCATAAATTCGATTGTGGTTTACAATTATAGCTTCCATACCTGTTTATGGGGGATTATTTCCCTGATAAAGAAAGAGTCAACGAAAGGGTAATGATTCAATCAAAATTTCTCCGATCCCCAATGTAAAATCAAATTACAAAAAGAGAGACTCAAAATACGAAAGAAATCTTGTATCAGACTGCTTGTCTTCTTGTAGTAGGATCCCCCAGTTTTTGGAATGTTCCAAATTCAACTTGAGAATCTAAATCTGGATCAATACCAGCAAAAACATCTCTGAACAAGGTTCTAGCCCCATGCCAAATATGTCCGAAGAAGAAGAGCAACGCAAAAGAAGCATGTCCAAAAGTAAACCAACCTCTTGGACTACTACGAAAAACACCATCCGATTTCAAAGTAGCACGATCTAATTCAAAAATTTCACCCAATTGAGCGCGTCTAGCATATTTTTTGACAGTAGCAGGATCACTATAACTGACGCCATTGAGCTCGCCGCCGTAGAACTCAACAGTTACACCTACTTGTTCTACGCTATATTTGGATTCTGCTCTTCGAAAAGGAACATCCGCTCTAACAATTCCATCTCCATCTATCAAAACGACCGGAAATGTTTCAAAAAAAGTAGGCATACGACGTACAAAGAGCTCGCGCCCGTCTTTATCTCTAAATATTGGGTGTCCTAACCACCCAACAGCTATTCCATCCCCATTGTCCATGGAACCCGCCCTGAATAATCCCCCCTTTGCCGGATTATTGCCAATGTAATCATAAAAGGCTAATTTCTCAGGAATTTTCGACCAAGTTTCTGATAAACTTTTATTTTCGGCCAGCCCGGCACTAACTCTTCGATATATTTCTTGCTGAAAGTATCCCTGATCCCATTGATAACGAGTGGGGCCAAATAATTCGATCGGAGTCGTTGCTGAACCATACCACATAGTTCCGGCAACTACAAAAGCTGCAAAAAAGACAGCAGCGATACTGCTGGAAAGTACGGTTTCAATATTACCCATACGTAATCCTTTGTATAGACGTTGGGGCGGTCGTACACTAAGATGGAATAGGCCCGCCAATATGCCCAGTGTTCCCGCTGCAATATGATGAGAGGCTATTCCCCCTGGAACAAAAGGATCAAAACCTTCTACGCCCCATGCGGGATTTACTGGCTGGACTTTTCCAGTGAGTCCATAAGGATCAGACACCCATATTCCAGGACCGTACAAGCCTGTTACATGAAATGCGCCAAAACCAAAACAAGCCACCCCGGAAAGAAATAAATGAATTCCAAAAATCTTAGGCAAATCTAATGAAGGTTTTCCTGTACGTTCATCAGAAAAGATTTCTAGATCCCAATACACCCAATGCCAAATAGCTGCCAAAAAGCACAAGCCAGAAAACACAATATGTGCTCCCGCCACACCCTCATAACTCCAAATACCGGGATCCGTTACTGTACCCCCTGTAATACTCCAACCGCCCCAGGAATTTGTTATTCCTAAACGAGTCATGAAGGGTATAACGAACATACCCTGTCTCCACATTGGATCAAGAACGGGATCAGAGGGATCAAAAACCGCTAATTCATATAGAGCCATCGAACCGGCCCAACCGGCAACCAGAGCCGTATGCATTATATGGACAGAAATCAACCGACCAGGATCATTCAATACAACGGTATGAACACGATACCAAGGCAAACCCATGGAAATACCCCTTTATCAAAAAAATAGATACTATGTAACTTTATTGCATTGGAAAATACTATGACTCTCAACGGGCCCCTATTCTGTTCAGTGAATTATCTCGGAGCAAGGTTTAATGTTTGTTCTATTCTATTGGTAATAATAGAACAATTATGTTTGTAGGAACAAAGAGAAGCAGATCTATTCTATACCCGATAAGTACCAATATGCAATGGGGGTTGATACCTTTTTATATGAGCAAATGCCCCCATATTTGTTCGTCGTTGAAAGGCTCTAGTCTCAAGAATTATACTTTAGTCATTCTATCGCTTTTTCTGATCTTTTCTAATGTATTCTAGACAGAATATATGATAAAATAAAGAATATCAACCTTTAATATAAATGTTGATATTATGAAGCGACTAACCCGATTATCACGTTTCCATATCAAAGTGAAATATAGTACTTAATTCTTTTTTCTTTCAGTTAATGCCTATTGGTGTTCCAAAAGTACCCTTTCGAATCCCGGGAGACGAAGATGAAACTTGGATTGACATATAGTGCGACTTGTCAGATATAGTGGGTCATATGGGCTTTCCCCGTTCTCTTCCCCGATCAAGATACCCCTCCCTTCGCCCAATAAAGATTGAGTTAATCATCTAAAATTCAGAGCGCGAAGTTCAACTAGATTCATTTGTAGGGGGATTTAGATTAGACTAATAGTATTAATTTAGAATAATTTAGGGTTGGCTTGGTTAAACCAATAAAATGACATGAAGTATACAGGCTCCGTTTAAACAAATCCCAATTGAGAATATATTGATAATTACTGCTTGTATTGTATTCAAAATTCTTCCTATTATTTCAAAATGCTAAAAGGAATAAAGCAACTGAACCCTAATTACTCGAATAGAATAGATGAATTCAATATGTTGAATATCCTATTTTTTTGGCAAAGGCATGAGTCGAATGAAAAAAGGAAATCTTATCAAAACAAAAAGAAGCGGTATTAGAAGCATTTGCCCTATATGTGCAAAAAAACTCGAGCAGATTTTTACCCGGAGTAGAGCATAAACCTAAACGAATTAAAGAGAAGAGGCCCCTTCAAGAACAAGAAAATAACATCGTGATTTGCATTTAATCTCGATGAAACAATAAATCAACGAACAGTTAGTTCGAAAAGTTTACTCTTACTATAACTAAAACGAATATTATCTCTTTAACTATAACTCTTTTTTTTATGATTGTATTCAATAAAAAATTTTACTTTTAGATTATATATGTAAAATATGTATGTAATTTTACATTATTTATATATGTTTATGATTCTTTTGTTCTATATAGTTATTGTATAGTTATCTATTTATAGTTAGTTATAGTTAGTTATAGTAGAAATAAGGAAATGAGGAAGAAAAACGCATATTTCTTTAAAAATAGAAGACAAACCCCCTCATTAGAAACTGCTATCCAAAAAGAAGAGGACAATAATCTACACATTGATTTTTTCTTTTTCACATTTTTTGAACCGTATGCATCAAAAGGTGCATGTACGGTTCCTAAGGGATAAAATTTTACCCTAATCAACCGACTTTATCGAGCAAGATTAATTTTTTTAACCCAAGTGATTACGCCCCAGGTCTCGAATTACCTTGTTGGTCTTATGGTATATCTCAGTATAGAGGATGAGACCCAGGATTTGTATATGTTTATAAATTGTCCTGGCGGGTGGGTAGTACCCGGAATAGCTATTTTTGATGCTATGCAACTTGTGCTACCAGATATACATACAATATGCATGGGACTAGCCGCTTCAATGGGATCTTTTATCCTGGTCGGAGGGGCAATTACCAAACGTTTTGCATTCCCTCACGCTTGGCTTTGGCGCCAATGAGTTTTTTATTTGAGAAAAAAAGATTATGCCTTCATCATCATCATAAAAAATATCAATATATATTATGAGTCAAAATAGCATGGCACTTTGAATTCGATATGCAAAATTTTGTTCGTTTTTTTTTCAAAACATTAGATTATGTATCGAGAGAGGAGTATGAGATAAAAGGTATTCCCGATTTTTTTATTTATCCGGAGTCCATTTCAGCGTCACAAACTTTTTTATTTTTATACCAAAAGACTCTTAATCCTAAACTAACAATATTTATGTTTGAAAGAGTACGAAAAAAATTCCTTATTTAAAATCAAAAAGAAACTTTGGGATTGCTGAATTACAGACGAAATGAACGAAACGAATTTATAAAGCAACGGAGCCATCGTAGTATTTTGAACTCACGAAAAGAAGGGTGGTAATTGGACGATTTACTGATCTGAATCTGAGCGATTCTATTTTTCTTCGATGGAAGAGAAAAGTAAATTTCATTGTCGAGCCGTATGCAATGCGCAAAAGATGCACGTACGGTTGTTCAAGTTTATTGTTATTTGCTATCTTTTCTTTTGTCTTCGACGCATCATGCGAGATAGAAGAACCCCTTTTTGTTATATCATCAGGGTAATGATCCATCAACCTGCTAGTGCTTTTTATGAGGGATCGGCGGGAGAGTGTATGCTGGAAGCGGAAGAACTATTGGCTCTGCGAGAAACCCTCACAAAGGTATATGCACAACGAACAGGACAACCCCTTTGGGTTCTAAACGAAGACCTGGAAAGGGATGTTTTTATGTCAGCAAAAGAAGCCCAAGCTCACGGAATTATTGATCTTGTAGCGAAGGAAGGAGTAAAAGTAGTAAAGAAATAAAAATGTAAAGAGTAGAAGTAAGCAAATTCGCAAATTGATATTTTTTTTTACTTGACTGGGGACTATTCTATACAACTTATAACTAGAAAAAATCCATAATTATCAGGTTAGGATTGATCTAAACCAGTCCCTTATGTAAATGATTCAGCATGCCAACTATTAAACAGCTTATTAGAAACACAAGACAGCCAATCCGAAACGTCACGAAATCCCCCGCTCTTCGGGGATGTCCTCAGCGCCGAGGAACATGTACTAGGGTGTATGTGCGACTCGTTCAGATTATGGGCTGGGCCAACAAAAGAAATAAATTTTCCAGTATCAATGATCATTACCAACGAATAGGAGAAAATGGAAGAACTACGTCCACTATCGAAAAAAGATCTATCATATCCATCTATTGCGTATGAAATTTATGGTTTCTCTTGGTGTAACCCCAACCAGCTCATGAGAAGCAACTTCCCATTGGTAGCAAGTGCTATACATTAAGCGGGAAAGTATTCTTAAAAAAAAAATTGCTCCCATTTTTGCAAAACGGACTAACAGGGTCAGCTATCCAGCAAACCTTCCAAATGAAATACCGTTACTGTATAGGTGAATCTCGTTGTGAAAGACCTATTACTAGATAATTCATGGGTAGAGCCAAAGATTTTGAATTGTACAAGTTACCAATAACGTTGACTAAACGAAGTAAAGGGCTCCGGTGTATAGAGAGGACCTCACCGTTTAAGAAGTAACCATAGAAACGAAGGAACCCACTATTTCCTTATTTATCTAGATTGAATCCGTTTTTCTTTGGGTAATATCAATCCAATTTCTTATTTCATTTTGGGTTGGGGCGCAATGCCGCAAAAAAATAAAAATCGTGGTCGGGAAGGTTAGAGTAGCAAAAGCCATTGGAATTCTTTTTATACATTGGAAAAATCCGTTTTGTTATTACCAGCGAGGAAATAAAAAATAACTCAAAGAGAAATAAAATCAATTAGTTATTTAACAAAGTTTCATTTATTCAATGACCAGAGTTAGACGAGGGTATATAGCTCGGAGACGTAGAAAAAAAATGCGTTTATTTGTATCAAGCTTTCGAGGGGCTCATTCCAAAACTATTCGCATTATTGCTCAACAGAAAATAAGAGCCTTGTTTTCGGCTCATCGAGATAGAGATAAGAAAAAGAGAGATTTTCGTCGGTTGTGGATTACACGGATAAACGCAGCAATTCGCGAAACAGAAAGGGGTGTATACTATAGTTATAGTAAATTCATAAATGATCTGTACACGAGACAGTTGATTCTTAATCGCAAAATACTCGCACAAATAGCTATATTAAATAAGAATTGTCTTTATAGTATTTCCGATGAGATCGAAGATTGGAAAGAAGCACCCGAAATGATTTAAACAAACTACCCCGGAGAAGGAACTCCGGGAAGATAGAATCAAAATGAGTCCGATAAAATAAAATGTAAAATACAATTACAATAAAGTAGTCAAAATGAACAAAGGCATTCAATAAAAAAAAGATTGCTTCTTCCTCGATTTTTCTTACGAGACAACAAAAAAATCTGAAAATCCGGACTTTTCTAGCAAAACATCAATTGAAAAAAAGAAAAATAAAGAGTAAACCTATTGTTTTTTTGTTCTAAAACCTGTAGTTCTAACGGCCGACTTGGCTTTTTCAAATTGTTTCTCATTATTCAGAAAGGGTAACAAAGATAGAATACGAGCTTGTTTTATAGCAATAGTAATTAATCGTTGTTGTTTCAGAGTCAATCTATTAACGCGCCTAGATAATATTTTTCCCTGTTCACTAATAAATCGACTAATTAAACTCATGTTTCTATAATCAATTCGGTCCCCGGGTTGAAGGGGGGGCAAGCGCCTGCGAAAAGGCCGCTTAGATTTAAGGAAAGATCGCTTGGATTTATCCATGTTTGTTTAGTTTATTTATTCCTTATTATATATTATATAAAAAATATTCTGCCGAAAATACTATTTCTAATTCGTTTTTTTAGATCCGACCAAAATAGGATTTGCTTTTTTTCTTTTCTTTAATTTGAATTTGTTTTTTTATATTTCTCTTTAGTTATATATTGTTGATTGTTGATTGATTTTATATATTATATTATTATATTCTAAATTGAATATAGCTTCTAGTTCGGAATCCATTTTTTGATTCTTTTTTACTTTTTTTCTTGCTAATAGAATTCTATATATATTAGATATTCGAATTATTATCTATTGCATAGAATAACATGTCTGTTTATTAAATTTTGAACTCTTCCTTCAACCCTCAAAAGGTTATATACAGACGTTCGGTTCGGTCTATTTTTTTATCTCTCCATGAATTGTATGCTTGTAACAATAGGGACAGAATTTTTTCAATTCCAATCGACTAGGTGTGTTGTGTCGATTCTTTTGAGTAATATACCGGGAAATACCCCTTGATTCTTTATTAACATTTTTTCGTACACAACTAATACATTCCAAAATTACGTTTACTCGGACATCTTTACCCTTGGCCATGAACCCCCCTTTTTGTGTTAATTTTTTATTCAAGCAACTCTTTTATTTTCGACCTGAAGCGGAGAGAAAGAAAAAAATAGAAATTGCTAACGCAAAATACACTTTAAAAGAGTTCGTCGCAGTAACTAGAGGAATAGGCAATATTCACAAAATATTAATAGTAAATAGAATTCAGTTATAGTATAATAGACGTAATCCAAGGATTTATAACTCTATTTCTAATCACAGTACAGTATTTCATTTAAGTCTCGTGTATGATACTTTTGTCCTAGACCCATATTTTAATTTCTCCGTTCGCCCTATATTCATTTTTAAATAGAAAATTGGATTCAAGCTCAACAAAGCTTGTGCTCAAGCTCGAATGAAAAATTCCAATTTTCTTTCTCCCTTTTCGAATATAAGGTCAAAGGGAGAAAGGGCAGGGGATTAGTCACAGGTAGTTAATTCTATCTCTAATCTTTGTTACCCCCCTACCATGTCAATAACTAGAATGAAAAAAAGGGGAATGTTAACGCATCCGGGAAAAAACGATTGATTTCTATCAATAGACCTGCTAAAGATCCGAACCATAAAGTACTTAGTACCGGTGCCACGGAGAGATATGTTTTTAGATCTCGCATTGAAAATCCTCCTTCTTTTTTTTTAGTTCTATATTGTAACACATAAGAATAATACATATTTGATAGATGATCAGATGCATATGTATTTCAAAAGAAAAACCACTTGTATTTGTAAATGAAATTCCTAAGGAAAATT